ACCAAAAAAATCTTTTTTTTCTTTTTGAAAAGACGTGAATTGATTTCTTTGAAGTAATGAGACTCTTCAAATGCAAATTAGGATATTCGTGAAAAATAAATCGCAACAAATGCAAAGAAGGAACATCTTTGATCCAACATTGAAGGATTTGAACCAAAATATCCATATGGATGGGATGGGGTATTAGTAAATCTGACACAAAATTTAAATGTGAGAATTTATCCTCCAAAAAAGGAAATATTGAATGAATAGATCGTAAATTCTGAGATTTTGGTCTTTTTTTTTCTTCAAGAGAAGATACTAATCGCGACGAGAATGGAATTTCCAGAATGACTCCAAAAACTTCTGATAATATTTGAGAAGAAAAATAATACTTCTGTTGATACATTCGAGTAATGAAACGTTTCACAAGTACTAAACTAGATTTATTGTCATAACCAAGAATTTCTGCAAGTTCGTAAAAAAGAAAACTATTGAAACTATGATCATGAGCAAGTGAGTAAATATACTCCTGAAGGAGTAGTGGATATAGGAAGTTTTGTTGCCGAAATGTAGATTTTTTCAATATCAATATCCTTGGAATTCTGCCATTTACATACATTTTTACTGGAACCAAAAAAGGGCGTCACTTCTTGTGTTATGAAATAATACATAGTGCAATATGGTCAGAACGGCGTATGTTTATATTTTATGTAGTAGAATATTTCTATGCTGTTACTTTATATATTTTCTATTTTTTTTTTCATTTCGTATTCTGTTACTATTTGACTATAGACTGTACTGTAATAGTACAGTAATGCAAATCATGTAATGGTAATCTAAGAAGTAAAAGATTCTATAAAAGTAAGAACAAATAAAGAATATATACCCCGGAGACAGAGAGTCCAATCTACAGATCTATTTCCTTTCTATCAATTGGGTTTTCTTTAAAAGAAATAAAGAAAAGAATAATAAGAAAAAGGGTAAAAATCTTTTATTTTTGCAACCCAATCACTCTTTTGACTTTGGAAAAAATTCTTTTTTATCACTATACCATTTCTTCTGCACATCCGTCTCCCATCCATAATAAAGAATAATTAGGATTAATTAAAAAAGAATCAATGGTCTACTCACAATTCACAATCGAACCTTTTCCCACATCAGGCACTAATCTATTTTTAACGTCTAATTAGTCATTTGATCGGGCAATCATTCAAATTAAGAAGATAAGCTCGTTACTTTTTTGTCTTACTCGAATTGAAGCCATAAGGCTCTATCCATTTATTCACTAGACCTGCCTATAAAATACTTTACTGAACTTTAAAATTGTTAAAAAAATAACAAATTAGAATGTTTCATTATAAGTATGAAATTTTTCTTTTTTCTATTCTTTTTACGACATGCTTTTGTTTCCATTCATTACCTTTCAGGATCAGTCGCGGTCTTATAAACTCTGCCAATAGTCTAGACGAATTCCTTCATCAAAATGTGTAAAAGATCTTAGTCGCACTTAAAAGCCGAGTACTCTACCGTTGAGTTAGCAACCCGGATCAATATGAAGTGTAGATATGATCGAAAGAAAAAAAAAAGAATGGAGTTTCACTGCACAATTACGTCAAAATAAAAAAAATATCAAGCGGATAAGGTTGAAAAAACAAGAGATTCAAAAATTGAAAAACCACCTATATCCTCCTAAAGTGAAGGAAAAAATCAATAGAGAGTGGGGATCAAAAGATCTATATTTATCTACGAGAAAATTCTATTTGTTCGAGACGCCATTGTCAATATTAATGTACTTTTTAGGAAACAAATTTCAAGAAATTATATAGGAATTTTAGCGAAAAAATAAGAAAGGTACAATACAAATAGGACCCCCCCTTTTTTGGGGGGGTTACGCAACAAGAAGCAAGAAAAAAAAATAATAATATAAGATAGATACTAGTTAGCCTACCGCTTTTTCTTGATGACTTTTTTCCTTTTTTTTTTCAAAATCAACTAGAAATTCTTTCTTGAAAGAATTCTGCCTTCCTTAAAATATCAAGAACAGTTCCTGTGGGTTGAGCACCCTTTTCAAGGAAATAGGAAATAGCGGGAGCATTTGAATAAGTTTGATTATTTATCGGATCATAAAAACCCACTCTTCGAAGATCTCTCCCTTCTCTTCGGGACCGAACATCAATCGCAACGATTCGATAGATGGCTCATTGGGATAAATATAGATAAAAGATGCCCCCCTAGAAACGTATAGGAGGTTTTTTCCTCATACGGCTCAAGAAAAAATGATTCGAATTTCTCGAATTTTGATCTGCATAGATAGAAATAGAAAGATAAGTGGATCCACCTTTTTTCCTTGTTTACAGAAAAAATAAATCTAATTTTTACTCCTAACTCAAGTTGGGTAGTTTTAAAAGAGTTCAAAAGGAAATCCTTAGAATTTTTTGAGCTGTCTCTAACTATTTTTTTAACTCATTCTGATTCAATTGTTAATAAAGGCGAAAATAGTGTTTTCTTGTTCCGGAATTCGTTGTCTTTGCTTTGCGCTTTGTTAAATCATTGGGTTTAGACATTACTTCGGTGATCCTTACTCCTTTTCAAAAAGGCAGCAACATACCTTTTGATTTTTTCTATGGAAAATCCTACGAAAGATTAATTCCTTTGTGATACACCTTTGATCAAAAAAGTTTGAAACAAATTGGAATCTCTCCTTTTTTATTTATATAAATCATAGATTTTTGATGAGATATTTACAAAGTTGGTCTAACTTATTGATTTTCACTAACCCTAGATTATTATCCCGATCAATAAATCAATCAGTTTTACTCGAGCTCCATAATATGCTATACCATTAGTCTTTTTATTGACGAATCTAATACAAATGAAATTAGGTTTCTAGCAGAACAAACTATGTCGAGACAAGAGCATCTTTATTCGTATAGAAAATGGTGGATGTTAGAATCCACAGCCAATCATGTCCTTCAAGTCGCACGTTGCTTTCTACCACATCGTTTCAAACGAAGTTTTACCATAACATCCTCTAATTTTATTAGAATTTGAAACCATATGCAATTGATTAAATATGAATAGTCATTGGCCGAACCGATACACAAGAATTCACACTTATCTAGCTATATATTTATCCGGAAAGTATTTCCCTGAATTGAACCCCATATATATATATTTTTTTTTTTTCATTATTATGGGTAGGAGTATGATCTTTTTTTATCCATCATATAAGACAAAAATCTTCAATAAAAAAGAGAGAAGCCTCCCTTTCACATTTGGATTTAGAAAGCATGATGTGAAAATTCACATCTCATAGATAAAGTCTAAATAAATAACTAACCCACTTCAATATGAAGTGAATAATACGAGTACACCCTGGGTGTAACTAAAAGGATACACCAAAAACGGATTTTTTGAATGAAAAGAAAAGGATTCAAAGAATCATTCTTGAAACAACTTTCTGTTTCATTAAATTGAAAATATAAATAGGGAAGAATTTTGTTTCTGACAAAAATGATCTGGGACGGAAGGATTCGAACCTCCGAGTAACGGGACCAAAACCCGTTGCCTTACCGCTTGGCCACGCCCCATTTTTTTGTCTAAGAAAAAATTAAGATAAATATATATTATTCGTCAATAACCATCAAAAATACATATAGGACATGATGCCGCTAGGATTCTATCCAATAGACACTAGAATAAAAAACATTAATTGATCATTACATAGAATTCAATTAAGATAGAGTATGAAAGTAGAATTCTTTTATTCTCATTTGATTGGAGAATGCAAGGAAGGATTCTTTATTGGGAAGAAAAATAAGAATTTGGTTTTTCTGCCTTTTTCATTTTTCCCTAAGAAAAACAACTCAATCCAATCTGATAATTTATCATCATTTCAATTTAACTTTGAAAAACAAAAAAAAAAATATTTGTTATGCTTAATATCTTTAGTTTCGCCTGTATCTGTCTTAATTCTACCCTTTATTCGAGTAGTTTTTTCTTCGCCAAATTGCCCGAGGCTTATGCCTTTTTCAATCCACTCGTAGACATTATGCCGGTGGTCCCTTTATTCTTTTTTCTTTTAGCCTTTGTTTGGCAAGCTGCTGTAAGTTTTCGATAAAAAAATATATTATCAAAATTCATAAGATCAGAAAAGTCTGACATTAGGAACCCTTAGTTCAATTTGATTTTCTATTGAATTTCAATAAAGGGGTGAGAATTTTGAATAAGCTTATTTCTTTTTTTGTTCTGACCTTTCCTTTATAAGATCCCATACAATATCTAATTCCATATATGGCAAAAATTTTTGGTAACGAAAAAATTAGAATCTATTAGAAAGAAATTCGTGAAAAATGCATTTCAAAAAACTTTTTTTTATCTTTAGGGCGTCATATCAAAATAATGTATAGCGTGTGTCGTAAAATAGGTAATCTATTTCCTTCAAAAAAAACAAATGATCTTATCTTGGAGATTGTGTAATGCTTACTCTTAAACTCTTCGTCTACACAGTAGTAATATTTTTTGTTTCTCTCTTCATCTTTGGATTCTTATCTAATGATCCGGGGCGTAATCCTGGGCGTGAGGAATAAAAAAGATATGAGATTCGTTTTAAGTTTTTCCTTTATTTTTTCATAGGTAAATGTATCAATAAATAGAGAAAAGAATCAAAATTTATTCCAATTATAAAATGTAAAGTGATCCGGGGAGTCGGAGAGAGAGGGATTCGAACCCTCGGTACGAATCATTCGTACAACGGATTAGCAATCCGACGCTTTAGTCCACTCAGCCATCTCTCCCCATTCCCAATTTGGGATTTTCTCATGTGATATGACACGTGAAGTCAAGATTGAGAACAATTTGGATTTTTCTTCTTTTTTAATAATGATTTGAATATTTTGTACAAAAGGTTCATTTCCCCGGCCTGGTTAAGTACTGGCCGGGTCAGTACTTATTTTGTTCAAATGAATCAAAATTGTTATTGCCATTTCTTATTATTAGAAATTTTCTTCTATCTATCT